TAGTTGTTGAATCTCTCTTTGATTGATCAATGTGTGATATTCCGAATCCTCATTACTAATGGAATCAAAAGGATCTCTGGATTGATCCGAAGATCCTTTCAATTGGCTAGAATCCCTCTTTTTTCCGATCCGGTTCCTCCACCACCGCGAACCCCAGTTAGATTCAGGCATGATACACTTTTTAGTTGTTGGGAGAACCCAAGTACTCTCTTTCGGATCCATGAAACAACTCTCAGAGATCTTTTTCCCTTTTGGAAGATACAGGAGCGAAACAATCAACCTAGTGATATTGGAAGACCCAAAAGATTCTTCCAATGTATCATTTCTGGGTCCAATGGAATTCATAGGTATAGGAAGAAGCCCCCTCAAATAGAGATTTTTTCTTTCGACCATATTTCGAGTGTTAATACGATATATAAGGACCGCTACTGCAAGCAGTACTACACCTTTGATCATCATGAAATATCGATTGCTTGTTGAACCCTGTGAATCGCGTGAAAGTAGGATACTCCAAATTCGGGGATCAAAGAGTTTCATAAAACGTTCTTGGTGGAAAAAAATGTAAGTGAAAGATCTCACGGAATTGAATTTGGTCCACGAATCTAATAAATAGTGAGAATTCTTGATCTCTCTCAATACCTCTCTCAATTCGAAGATCCAGTGTTGTAATGGATGTCGTGTCACTGCGTCCTCTTTCATATTGATTGACTCCTCCTAAGGATTTTATTTAAATTGAATTTGTTTATTTACGATGTACCACGATCCCCGTTCGGCGGAACGGTTAAAGCGCCCAACTCTTAATTGGCGTATATGAGGGTTCGATTCCTGCTGGATGCACGCCAACGGGAACGTTCAATACGTCTATTGGAATTTGGTTATTTACGATGTACCACGATCCCCGTTCCGCATCCATGGCTGAATGGTTAAAGCGCCCAACTCATAATTGGCGTATGTGCGGGTTCAAGTCCTGCTGGATGCACGCCAACAATACGTCTATTGGAATTTGGTTATTTACGATGTACCACGATCCCCCTTTCGCATCCATGGCTGAATGGTAAAGCGCCCAACTCTTAATTGGCGTATGTGCGGGTTCGAGCCCTGCTGGATGCACGCCAACGGGAACGTTCAATACGTCTGTTGGAATTGGCTCTGTATCAATGAAATCTCATCATCCAGACATAATGAATTGGTATGGTATATTCATACCATAACATATGAACAGAGCAAGAAATCGAATTCTTATCGATACTGGAACTCATACGGAGGAAAATCCATTTATGGATTCGATTATTTTATTTATATATTTATTATATTAGATTAGATTAGGCTAATAACTAAATACGGAGGAAAATCCATTTATGGATTCGATTATTTTATTTATATATATTTAGATTAGGCTAATAACTAAATAAGATAAGGAGGAAAATCTATTTATGGATATGGATGGAATCAAATATGCAGTATTTACAGACAAAAGTATTAGGTTATTGGGGAACAATCAATATACTTCTAATGTCGAATCAGGATCAACTAGGACAGAAATAAAGCATTGGGTCGAACTCTTCTTTGGTGTCAAGGTAATAGCTATGAATAGTCATCGACTCCCCGGAAAGGGTAGAAGAATGGGACCCACTATGGGACATACAATGCATTACAGACGTATGATCATTACGCTTCAACCGGGTTATTCTATTCCACCTCTTAGAAAGAAAAGAACTTAAAAAAAAAAAAGAAAAAAAAAAAATAACATAAAATTAAAATAAAGCATCACTTAATTTAATAACTACTATACTTA